AAAAATTCAAGGAAATGATTGGATAATTGGGTTCTATAAATCCTTCTTGGATGAAACCACAGCGAAAAATGCCCTTGCCAAAAAGTGACAAGGTAACATTTCCATTTATTCATGAAAAGTGACGTCCCTTTTGAAGCCAAGATGAATCTTCTTTGATACCTAATAGAATACATGCAAGGCTCCTTCACCAACCATAGGTTCACCTGAAAACCCTTAACTAAGACGTTCACAAGACGTTCTATTTTTCCATAGAAATAGATTCGTTCAAGAAAAACTCCAGAAGATGTTGACCGGAAAGAAGAAGATTGCTTACGTAAAAATAAGAAAATGGATTCATATTCCCATACATGAGAATTATATAAGAATAAGAATAATCTTTGATTTCTTTTTGAAAAAGAGGAAGCAGCTTTCTTTGGCCTAATACTACTAAGAGTATTCCAATTACAATTCTCGTTGAGAAAAAATCGTAATAAATGCAAAGAAGAGGCATCTTTTAAGCAACAGCGAAGAGTTTGAACCAAGATTTCCACATGGACAGAGTGGGGTATTAGTATATCTAATAGAAGATTTAAATGTGAAAAATTGTCCTCTAAAAAGGGAAATATCGAATGAATTGATCGTAAATTCTGAGATTTTACTATCTTTTTGCCTTCTAGACAAGATAGTAATCGTAGAGAAAATGGAATTTCCACAATCAAAGCAAACCCCTCGGATAGAATTTGAGAATACAAATTCTTGTTGCGCGCCAAAAAAGGATTTTTCTTAGAATCATTAGAAGAAAAAAGAAAATGATTCTGTTGATACATTCGAATAATTAACCGTTTCACAACCAGTAAACTGTATTTATTTCCATAACCCGGATTTTCCGACAAAATTGATCTACTGAAACCACGATCATGAGCAAATGTATAAATATACTCCTGAAAGATAAGTGGATATAGGAAGTCATGTTGTTGAGATCTCTCTAGCTCTAAATGTCTTTGGATTTCCTCCATTTGAACTTCTACTTGAATCAAAGGTAGAAGGTTTTTGGGGTTATCAAATGATACATAGTGCGATATAGTCAAAACAAGGTATTCTAGTAAAAAAAGATACCTCGGAGACAGGTAAACTTATCAGCAGATTTTCCACTCTCTCTTTTTCCATTCATTTCATTTAATTCGTCTATGTTATAGGATAATAAGATGGTTAGAAATCTTTTATTTTTTAAACCTAATCGCTCTTTTGATTTCGGAAAAAACTTTCTTTATCAATATACTCTTTCTTTTACACACACATCTCCATTCCATAATAGAGAATGCCAATAATTAGGATTCATTTCAAAAATATAGAATCCACTCGTGAGGGGAGAAGCCCTTCCCGTATCAGGCACTAATCTATTTTTAACGTCTAATTAGATCGGGAAATTATTCAAATTAAGAACAGAAGCTGGTTGCTTTTTCTTTCTGATAATTAATTGAAAATTGAAGACATAGGGCCCCTATCCATTTATTCATTCGACCTAACTTCATTTTGTTCCGTTCCAAAAATTCGAACAGGTTTTTGTACCGATCCGAAAAAAATGAAATATCCTCAGAACTCCCCATTAATACGACATGCTATTTTTTCCATTTATTCCCTTTCAGGATCAGTCGCGGTCTGCGAAACCATACCAAACCAAAGATATGGACGAATTTCTAACTTCATCAAAATGTGTAAAAGATTCTAGTCGCACTTAAAAGCCGAGTACTCTACCGTTGAGTTAGCAACCCGAAGAAAATATGGATTAAAGAAAATTCCAGCAAAACAAAAAGGGGTATCGATACAATCAAAATCAATTCAATTTAAATAAAGAGAAAGGAGATTCTACGAGCTAATCAAACGAAAAAATAGAAAAAAGAGATTTTCGAATCCATTCGAAAGATCAAAATGAATTGATTAGATGAAAATACAAGAAATTCTCAGATAAAAGAAAAAAATATACAGAATTCGAAAAATTGATAACGTTAGGGGACAAAAATAAATAGACCCCGTTCACTTATCACGATGAATTATATTTGTTCACTACACTGTTGTCAATATAAATGTTGAGAAAAGAATAGAGTAGAAGGGGGGTAAATCAAAAAAACAAGCATGGAAAAATTATACAAAGTTATATACAAGTCGATACCCCCCCACGGTATTTCTTTAATTGAATCTCATTTGATTAGACGGAAGTTCATTAAAAACTTCTGCTTTCTTTAAAAGATTGTGAACTCTTTCTGTAGGTTGAGCACCTTTCTCAAGGAAATAGAGAATAAGAGGAACATTTAAATAAGTTTGATTCTTCATTGGATCATAAAACCCCACTTTTCGAAGATCTTTTCCTTCTCTTCGGGATCGAACATCAATTGCAACGATTCGATAGACGGCTCATTGGGATAGATGTAGATAAACAATACCCCCCCTAGAACCGTATAGGAAGTTTTCTCCTCGTACGGCTCGAGAAAAAATGATTTGATTCGAGGTTTTGTCTATGTATGCAATTCTAAATGACTTAAATACCAAATGAGCCTATAAAATCAATTAGACTATGATTTCAGGCTTTTTTTCCTGAAACTAAAAAGAAACCATTCGTACTCATAACTCAAGTTGTATAACTCTCAAATAGCTCAAAGGAAAAATCTTTAGTCAATGTCATTTCTTGAGTGGTCTTTACCCCCTTTTGTTTATCTCCTTTAAAATTCTATTTGGATTCTTTAGTGGAATCCAGTTATTGAGATTATCGATCCAACTCGAAAGGGTCTTTCCTTGTTTTTAGATCCTTTATCCTTTTTTTAAATCATTGGGTTTAGACATTACTTCGGTGCTTCTTAATCCTTTCAAAATGGCAGCAACATACCCCCTTTTGATTTCTTTCTATCAAAGAATCCCATGGACAGTTGATTCCCCCGCGATACACTTTGAATGAATCGAAAAAGTTTGATCAATTCCAACAAGGTTTGTTTTTGAATTGGAAACTTGCTCGAATTGGATCCTTTTGATTGATTTCTATATATGGAAGATACATTTACGAAGTTGTTCCGATTGATTGATTGGCATTTAACCCTAGATCCTTACCCCCCAGAAATGAATTAATCCTTTCTACTCGAGCTCCACCGTGGACTATTTACAACCCAACAAAAACGAAGGATTCAGGTGTAACAGAACAAACAATGTCGAGCCAAGAGCACCTTCATTCCTAGATAATTCGAAAATGGTGGATGTAAAAATCCACAACGGATTCTGTCCTTCAAGTCGCACGTTGCTTTCTACCACATCGTTTCAAACGAAGTTTTACCATAATATTCCTCTAATTTGGAACCGGTATGGAATTGATTCAATCATGGAATCATGAATAGTCATTGGTTCAACTGTCCATAGACACCGTAATCTAGACTTTTTCTTCCATATATCATATGTGAAACGATTTTTCTGAAAAAAGTCTTAGCAAGACAGCATCTTTAAGATCCATTAAGAATATATAAATAATATAATGAGATATATAAACAAATCACTTGTTGAATCCGCATCTTCAAGTAACTCAATAGGATTGATTAAACAATTTCCTACTTCAAAAATTTGGATTAGGAATCATCCAAACTATTTATTAAATTCAAAGGATTTCGAATCGAAATCAAAAAAGTTTCCTATTTGGACATCATTATTTCATTTTGATTTAATTTGACAAAAATTGTATAATAAGCATCTACTTAAATCTTATTCTTATAGTAGGATAGGTCTTTCTTTTTGAATTGACTCATCACTGATTTAATTTAAAATAGATAAAGCGATCAAAGAAAAAAAGAAAGAAATTTTTTCATAAGATGTATAAAAAGTGATGTAAGTTGAGATTTGAATCTTTATTCTTTTCATCTTATTACGAAAAGAAAAATTGAAAAAAATGAGATTCAACGAAAAAACATTGACTCTATCTCATATAGAAATATGGTAATTAAATTAATATGGATTAACTCTTATCCACTCCCTTACTTCTTTCTAAGGGAGCAGAAAAAATGGATCCATGCTGGGACGGAAGGATTCGAACCTCCGAATGGCGGGACCAAAACCCGTTGCCTTACCACTTGGCCACGCCCCATTTCAACCTCGAATCTATACCAAGAAAGAATAATATTGGTATTGGTTTTTTGTCAACTCCAGCCCCAAAATTTCTATATGTATAGAATATATTGGTACTAGCATTTTAATACATATAACATATAGATATAGAAGATATAGAATTCAAGAAAATTTATTGATCATTACATAGAATTCAATTAAGATATTGTATGAAAGTATCATTTCTTCTATTCTCCTTTGAGAATTGGAGGATTTTTGATTGAGTGGGTGCAAAGAAAAAGAAGGATTTTTTGTCTACCTTTCTTACTTTCTTCCTTTTTCCTTATATCAAAAACTCAATTAAAATGCAATTATCTCCAAGAACAAAACGTCTGTTATGCTTAATATCCTTAGTTTGATCTGTATTTGTATTAATTCTGCCCTTTATTCGTATTCGAGTGGTTTTTTCTTCGGCAAATTGCCCGAAGCCTACGCTTTTTTGAATCCAATCGTAGATGTTATGCCAGTCATACCTGTACTCTTTTTTCTCTTAGCTTTTGTTTGGCAAGCTGCTGTAAGTTTTCGATAAGATCCTTAATTTAATAATAAAAATAATAAGAATATCCTAGCATGATGTCGTCGAGAAAAAATTCTAAAAATTGATAAAATCAGATAAGTTTTAGAGTATCAACCCTCGATTCGCACACTGAAATTCTTGGATAGTCGCCATAAATCCGGCTTACGCCCATTTCCTGATTTTTGACCTTTTTTCTAGTGAAAGACCCTAACCCTATTAGAGTCTCATAGGGTCTGGGTCTCGCCCAAAATCGAATTTGTATATGAAAGGACAATCTTTTTTCTAGAAAAAACGCATTTCTTGGTGTCAAAATAGGATGTGTGTTAGAAAAACGGAAGATCTATTCTCTTTTTTTTTCAAAAAATCA